CGGTTTGAAAATAAATGAATTGCTAGTTGTAGAATATTATTCTCGTCAGACTTAAACCTAATTAAAATAAAACAAGAAAACAAGGGTTCGGACAATTTTTCCCTTTTCGCCTAAGTAAAAAGACCCACCAAAGTAAGGAGTTTGATACGGGGATTTTTCTCCCAGTCATGGATCACGGATCGGTAGGGATATTTTCATTCCCTGCTGTCTACTCTTTCCAGTATTTTATTTTCTGTACTGCGGAACATAGGAATAAAGAATCTATATCGAAATAAAAGAAAGGTCTAACTTAACTGTTGGAATAATGGTATCCATTGTTATTTGCTTTGATACATTGCTGTCAATAAGATTGGTGAATTAGGTGAAAGGTACGGAAAGAGAGGGATTCGAACCCTCGGTAAACAAAAGCCTACATAGCAGTTCCAATGCTACGCCTTGAACCACTCGGCCATCTCTCCTACATAATGATTATGGCCCAGAAACCGAGTGAATAGTGAGTCATTCATATTAGATTTTTTGATAGGTACGTACAGTCAATTCTAACTATAAAAAAAATATAGAAAACTTTTCATCAAAGAAAAACCCTTCCTTCAAGGGGGGGGTTATAAAGATAATTTTTTTTTGTGAAAAACTGTTAAAAAAAAAAAGATATATATCTATTCATTTCATTTTTGCGAAGATGGCGCTCCCATCTTTTTCCAATAGTTATTCTTTTTACTTACAATATTTATACCAAATTAAATTACCAAATTAAATCAATTTTATACCAGATTAAATCAATGAATTAGAACGAATCAATTGATCTCTTTTTTTTTTATTTTTTTTTTTATGTTATTTCGTACTGTACAATTTCTTTGTTTGTGGGATCATTTTCTCACAAGAGGTAAGTAAAAGAAATTATAGAATGGATTGCTACCTATGCCCAGATCTCGGATAAATGGAAATTTTATTGATAAGACCTTTTCAATTGTAGCCAATATCTTATTACGAATAATTCCGACAACTTCAGGAGAAAAAGAGGCATTCACCTATTACAGAGATGGTGCGATTTGATGTTTTTTTTTCTTTACCGCTTTCAGTCTTCGGAGAAAGATACATTATTTGGGAGAGAAATAAAAAAATTATTGAAAGAAATCTACGCTTATTGTGAAGGTGAAGTTTGTAAATAAAACAATTCCTTCTGTCGTGTATCCCCGATTAATGCAGCCTCAGATGCTTCAATTGTAGATTCTAGTATTGAGCGAAAGGTTACACCTATGGGTTAGGTCAACCCTACTCCACTAGTACCAATAGGCAGCATAGGGGAAGAAGCACTACGCCTAGGAATCAACAATACGAAAACTTTGTTATAAATTATACCTTTTCTTTATCGGAATCGGGACTAACAAGAATGGTTGGTACAACAAACATCCATCTCGTTCGTATTTTGGATACCCGTATAACCATCGAAGACTGTTGAAGTGACTAATTCCTGGAAATTAAGGGGTGCTAAGAACAAAGAAATTGTTAGAGTTATCATTTTTATCTAGTACCAAGATACTTGATGTTAAGAAAAGATCTTTTACAGGAAGGTTGGCTAGAGATTTCTTGTAAAAACACTAGCCCCGTTCGGTTCATAATGAAATTATTTCAATCTTTTTTGATTCCATGTATTATTCTCATTATGCACATAAAAAAGGAGGAGCCGTATGAGATGAAAATCTCACGTACGGTTCTGGAACGGAGATTCTTTGAATCGAAGACGACCGTAACGGATGTCGGCTCAATCCGAAGGAAATTATGCGGAAGCTTTACAGAATTATTATGAAGCTATGCGACTAGAAATTGATCCCTATGATAGAAGTTATATACTCTATAACATAGGCCTTATCCACACAAGGAACGGAGAACATACGAAAGCTTTGGAATATTATTTTAGGGCACTAGAACGAAACCCGTTCTTACCACAAGCTTTAAATAATATGGCCGTGATCTGTCATTACGTGCGACTATCTCCACTATAGAAAGAAAAAAAAGGAAAGAAAGAGCAAATCCGCTAATAAATACTAGAAAATAGGCTTTCTACATATCATATCTATCGTGTCCAAAACAACGATTTTTATCAGCTGTAGCAAAGAAAAAGAAAGAAACTTCATAGAAGTCCAAATATGAAGAAATAGGTATGCCTAGATCCTTTAGTCTATGGATAAACAAAGGATCTAATTGATAGAAGAATAAGCACCGTAAAGATCAATTAGTGAGGTTTTGGGCCGATACAATAAGAACTGCTTACTTATGTCACGATATGAGATAAAAGTTAGGAATCAACTTATGTAATAGAGTCGATCCCCTAAGGTATTGAGCAGCGGTGTAGAATCAGATCCCAAAGATAGTAAGTCTTTTCTTTCTTATGAAAGAAAGTCTTTTTCAAAGATTCTATAGAAATTTATATATGAAACCGAGATAGTTACCTTTTAGAAAATTCTAATGATAGTGAAAATGCCTATGCTTTATTCTTCTA